TCCAATCAGGGATCAAATAGAAAGGATCACAAAAGACAAGAAAGATAATTTTATAACTCCAAATATAAATATTAGTCCTAACGAGAGAAGTTGTGGTGATAAAAGACCAGAATTACAGAAACATATTTGGAAGGTATTCAAAAAGGGAAGTGCCCGATTAATCCCGAAATGGAACTATTTTATGAAATCTTTTATTCAAAGAATATACATAGATATCTTTCTATATGCCATTAACATGCCCAGGGTCAATGCCCAACTTTTCCTTGAATTAAGAATTAGAAAAAAAATGATCGATAAATACATTTACAATGATGAAACAAATCAAAATACAATTCATTTTATTTCGACTATCAAATCGCTTTCTAATATTACTAATATTAGTAATTCTAATATTAGTAATAATAATTCACAGATTTATTGTGACTTATCTTCTTTGTCCCAAGCATATGTATTTTATATATTATCACAAACCCAAGTTTTAAACAAGTATTACTTGAAATCCCTATTTCAACATGACGGAGAATACCCTTTTATTAAGGATAAAATAAAGGACTATTTTTTGACACGAGGAATATTTCATTCTGAATCAAGATATAAGCAACTGCCGAATTGTAGAATGAATGAATGGAAAAATTGGTTAAGGGGTCATTATCAATATAATTTATCTCATACTAGATGGTCTCGATTAGTACCGCGAAAGTGGCGAAATGGGGTCAATCAACACCATAGGATTAAAAAAAAAAACTCAAAAAAATGGGATTCATATGAAAAAGACCAATTAATTCATTACGAGAAAGATAATTCTTATGCAGTGGATTCATTGCCGAGTCCTAAAAAAAAAATGGAAAAACATTACAAATATGATCTTTTATCACATAAATATATTAATTATGGATATAGGAAGGACTCATATATTTATGGATCGCTATTACAAATAAACGGGGATCGAGAGATTCCATACAATTACAACACACATAAATCCGAACCTTTTTATGTACCAGGCGATATAGCTATTAGCGATTATCTAGGAGAGGAATATATTATCAGTACGGATAAAAATCCGGATAGAAAATATTTGGATTGGAGAATCATCCATTTTTGTCTTAGAAACAATAAAAATATCAATATTGAGACCTGGGGCAATATGAATACCGAGATCGACGCTAATAAAAATACTAAGATTGGGACTAATGATTATCAAATAATTAATAAGAAAGGGATATTTTATCTCACGACTCATCAAGAAATTAACCCGAGAAATCAAAAAAAGAACCTTTTTGATTGGATGGGAATGAATCAAGAAATCCTATATCGTCCTAGATCAAATCTTAAATCTTGGTTCTTCCCAGAATTTATGCGACTTTATGAGGCATATAAGACGAAACCTTGGATCATACCAACCCAATTACTTATTTTCCATTTTGATGGAAATCAAAAAAAAGATCTTCATATATCATCTAATCAAAAAGAACATCTTGAATTAGAGACTCAGAACCAAGAAGAAAAAAAACGACAGGACAAAAAAAATCCTGGATCAGATGCACAAAACCAAAAAGATGTTGAAGAGGATTCAACGCGATCAGACAGTAAGAAACGTAGCAAGAAAAAGAAACCCAAGAGCAAAAGCAATAAGGAAGCGGAACTAGACTTCTTCCTGAAAAGATATTTTCTTTTTCAATTGAGATGGGACGACCCCTTGAATCAAAAAAGGATCAATAATATCAAGGTATATTGTCTCCTACTTAGGTTGATGGATCCAAAAGAAATTGCCCTAGCCTCTATTCAAAGGGGAGAAATGTGCCTGGCTGCAATGAAGATTCAGAAGGATCTAGCCGTTACAGAATTGATAAAAAAGGGAATATTGATTCTCGAACCGGTTCGTCTGTCTATTAAATGGGATGGACAATTTATTATGTATCAAACCATAGGTATTTCCTTGGTACATAAGAGTAAGCACAAAACTAATCGAAGATGCCGAGAAAAAAGATATGTTGATGAGAATTATTTCGATATATCCATTGAACAACATGGAAAGATGCTTGTGAATAGAGACAAGAAGAATCATGATTTGCTTGTTCCTGAAAATATTCTATCTCTTAGACGTCGTAGAGAATTGAGAATTCTAATTCGTTTCAATTCCGAAAATAGGAACATTGTGAATAGAAATCCAGTATTTTTGAATGGGAATGGCTCACATAACTGTGAGCAATTTGTGGATAGGGACAAGCATCTTGATACAGATACAAATAAATTCATTAAATGGAAATTGTTTATTTGGCCCAATTATCGATTAGAAGATTTAGCTTGCATGAATCGCTATTGGTTTGATACCAATAATGGAAGTCATTTCAGTATGTCAAGGATATATATGTATCCACGATTCAGAATTAGTTAATGGTACAATCAATTTCCTATACATCCCATATCCGATATATGGGACAGGCATATGTGCACACACGTCATGTTATATTCTGATAATGATACTGATTCAGTGATGTATCAATTGGATCTAGGAGTGAATCAGCAGGATCTTCTTAGGTCCAAATCATTCTGATTCGGAAGTGCAAGAATATTCCATGTATTTCTTTATATCTGAATCAAATCAAAAAATCCACTTTTTTTTTTTTTGATTTGATTAATTTGATCGAAACTTGATAGAAACAAAAAAGTAGTATATGAATAAATCCGGATTATTGTCTGCACCAGATCGAAATGACTGGCATTATTATTCCTGATCGTAAAAATCCATATCTGTGGAAAAGAAAGGAACAAAAATAGAAGAATTCTTTTGATTTTATGTTATGGTAAAAAAATCGTTCATCTTAGTTATTCCGCAAGAGGAAAAGAAAGGGTCTGTTGAATTTCAAGTATCCAGTTTCACCAATAAAATACGGAGACTTACTTCACATTTGGAATTGCACAGAAAAGACTATTTATCTCAGAGAGGTCTGCGGAGAATTCTTGGAAAACGTCAACGGTTGCTGGCTTATTTGTCAAAGAAAAATCGAGTACGTTATAAGGAATTAATCAGTCAGTTGGATATTCGTGAGCCAAAGACTCATTAATTGGAAAATTTGTTTGAATTATTCGGTTAATTTGATCTTGAATTTTGATGAATCTAGTTTCGTTTTCAGAAAGTCATGAAATAATGAATCGGGGAAGAAAACATATGACTGTACCAGCTACAAGAAAAGACCTCATGATAGTCAATATGGGTCCTCACCACCCATCAATGCATGGTGTTCTTCGACTCATTGTTACTCTAGATGGTGAAGATGTTATTGACTGTGAACCCATATTGGGTTATTTACACAGAGGGATGGAAAAAATTGCAGAAAACCGAACAATTATACAATATCTCCCTTATGTAACACGTTGGGATTATTTAGCTACTATGTTCACAGAAGCAATAACAGTAAATGCACCAGAAGAATTGGGAAATATTCAAATACCTAAAAGAGCCAGTTATATCAGAGTAATTATGCTGGAACTGAGTCGTATAGCTTCTCATTTGTTATGGCTTGGGCCTTTTATGGCTGATATCGGTGCACAGACTCCTTTCTTCTATATTTCCAGAGAGAGAGAATTACTATATGATCTATTTGAAGCTGTCACAGGTATGCGAATGATGCATAATTATTTCCGTATCGGGGGAGTAGCTGCTGATTTACCTCATGGCTGGATAGATAAATGTTTGGATTTCTGCGATTATTCTTTAACAGGAGTTGCTGAATATCAAAAGCTTATTACGCGCAATCCTATCTTTTTGGAACGAGTTGAAGGAGTGGGCATTATTGGTGGAGAGGAAGCAATAAATTGGGGTTTATCAGGACCAATGCTACGAGCTTCCGGAATACAATGGGATCTTCGTAAAGTCGACCATTATGAGTGTTATGATGAATTAGATTGGGAAGTCCAGTGGCAAAAAGAAGGAGACTCATTAGCTCGTTATTTAGTAAGAATCGGTGAAATGACGGAATCCATAAAAATTATTCAACAGGCTCTGGAAGGAATTCCGGGGGGGCCCTATGAAAATTTGGAAGTCCGGCGCTTTGATAGAGCAAGGGATTCCGAATGGAATTATTTTGAATATAGATTCATTAGTAAAAAGCCTTCTCCCACTTTTGAATTGTCAAAGCAAGAACTTTATGTGAGAGTGGAAGCCCCAAAGGGAGAATTAGGTATTTTTCTGATAGGAGATAATAGTGTTTTCCCCTGGAGATGGAAAATTCGTTCACCAGGTTTCATCAATTTGCAAATTCTTCCTCAGCTGGTTAAAAGAATGAAATTGGCTGATATCATGACGATACTAGGTAGTATAGATATTATTATGGGAGAAGTTGATCGTTGAAATGATAATTGATACGACAGAAGTACAAGCTATTAATTCTTTTTCCAGATCGGAATCCTCAAAAGAGTTCTATGGACTCATATGGCTGCTTGTGCCTATTTTTACTCCTGTATCGGGAATCTTAATAGGGGTATTAGTGATTGTGTGGTTAGAAAGAGAAATATCCGCAGGGATACAACAACGCATTGGGCCTGAATACGCCGGTCCCTTGGGGATTCTTCAAGCTCTAGCAGATGGGACAAAATTACTTTTCAAAGAAGATCTTCTCCCATCTAGAGGAGATATTCGTTTATTCAGTGTCGGACCCTCCATAGCGGTCATATCAATTCTACTGAGTTATTCAGTAATTCCTTTTGGCTATCGCCTTATTATAGCCGATATCAGTATAGGTGTTTCTTTATGGATTGCCATTTCAAGTATTGCTCCCATTGGACTTCTTATGTCAGGATATGGGTCGAATAATAAATATTCTTTTTCAGGTGGTCTACGAGCTGCTGCTCAATCTATTAGTTATGAAATACCATTAACTCCATGTGTGTTATCAATATCTCTACGTGTGATTCGTTGGAACATTAACTTTTACCTCTTTCCTAGAAAAAAGGAAAGAGGTTGAATAGATAGAATACCTATCTTTATTTTTATTCATCATTCGGATCGATGAGCTAAACCAGATAGTTAATTGAGTCAAACAAAACAGCTTATGAATTCGCAGTAAGAAGATTGAGTCTCATTCCCTATGTACGAGAGTAAAGTGGAAGTAAACATAAGCAGTGGAAACTGTTTACCCCAGGATCAGTTGATTAGTCATCATGTCTTGAAGCGGGTGCAAAAGATCAACTGTATGGAGTTTACACTATTGTATGTATACCGGGGATCAATCAAAAATGAGTGGACGGTTAGGAACACCAAGGTTCACAAAGGATTAGTAATGGAGATGTTGTAAGGTATCCAAAGGGATATTTCTGCATTAAAAGGAATCATAATGAGGGCTTGAGGTTGGTAGAAATGATCAAGCAGTACTTCCCCATGATCCCGATCCAGAGTATGCTCCTATCCACTGATTAAAGAATGACTATCAGGAACGAAATAATCCTTTATTTTCTAGAGCCCCTTCTGCGAACGAAGAACAGGAACGAAAGAAATCGAATGCAATAGGAAAAATAAATATAGAATAGAAATAATAAGATATAGAATAGAAATAATAAGATATAGAATAGAAATAATAAGATATAGAATAGAAATAATAAGAGGTTTTTGTTTATTCTTTCTTTCCTCCATCCATACTCATTCATCCAGATGGAATTATTCTCATGATTCATGAACTAGTGTAATGTCTAATTATTCTTCGTAATCGAAAGATATGGGTCCAAATATCTATTAACGAGTATTTTATTGAAGGATCAAGTTATTACTGAACAAAGAAAAATCGTAAAGGATGAGATGGATTCAGAAGCTCTTTTTATTCGTTATTAATTAAAGCAGACAGAATTTCATTGGTCTAATTCGGGACATTCCAATGCATCTTTACTCTACCCTACAAATATGCCGAGGTAATACCAAACCAATCCTTAGATTTCTTCGTGGCCATCGAGGAGCCGTATGAGGCTGAGGTCTCATGTACGGTTCTGGAATAGAGATGGGACAGTGATGTTATCATCGACTATGATTATCTAACAGTTCAAGTACAGTTGATATAGTCGAGGCACAGTCAAAATATGGATTTTGTGGGTGGAATCTGTGGCGTCAACCTATAGGGTTTATAGTTTTTCTAATTTCTTCCCTAGCGGAATGTGAGAGATTGCCCTTTGATTTACCAGAAGCAGAAGAGGAATTAGTAGCAGGTTATCAAACCGAATATTCAGGTATCAAATCTGGTTTATTTTACGTTGCTTCTTACCTGAATCTACTAGTTTCTTCATTATTTGTAACAGTTCTTTACTTAGGCGGATGGAATCTTTCTATTCCGTACATATCAATTCCTGAACTTTTCGGAATAAATAAAACTGGTGGAGTCTTTGGAAGCACAATCGGTATCCTTATTACATTAGCAAAAGCTTATCTGTTCCTGTTCGTTCCTATCACAACAAGATGGACTTTACCCAGGATGAGAATGGACCAACTTTTGAATCTTGGATGGAAATTTCTTTTACCTATTGCTCTAGGTAATCTATTATTGACAACTTCTTCCCAACTCCTTTCATTTTAATAGAATATGATATTCTAGATTCATAACCTCTCTGAAGCAAGAGAAAGAAACATCCAATTATTCATGGATATCCACGATATGTTCCCTATGCTGAATGGATTCATGAATTATGGTCAACAAACAGTACGAGCTGCAAGGTACATTGGTCAAAGTTTCATGATTACCTTATCTCACACGAATCGTTTACCTGTAACTATTCAATATCCTTATGAAAAATCGATCACATCAGAACGTTTCCGTGGTCGAATCCACTTTGAATTTGATAAGTGCATTGCTTGTGAAGTATGTGTTCGCGTATGCCCTATAGATCTACCCGTTGTTGATTGGAGATTGGAAACAGATATTAGAAAAAAACGATTGCTTAATTATAGTATTGATTTTGGAATCTGTATATTTTGTGGTAACTGCGTCGAGTATTGCCCGACAAACTGTTTATCAATGACTGAAGAATATGAACTTTCTACTTATGATCGTCACGAATTGAATTATAATCAAATTGCTTTGGGTCGATTACCAATGTCAGTAATTGGAGATTACACAATTCAAACAATTATGAATTCGACTCAAATGAAAATAGCCATGGATAAATCCCTTGATTCAAGAACGATTACCAATTACTAAGATAAAGTTTTAATCTAAAGGAGGGAAGTTTCTTTCATTTTGGTTGGTCAGTAACTACAAATCATAACTATATTTGATTTGTTAGAATACAAGTTTGATTTGGATTTAGAATATATTCATATATCTGCTATCCGCGATGATTTCGAAAAATGAAGAACTATTCTTTCGGATACATAAGCGGGATTGATCCAATAACTGTAACTGTATCTACAATCCACACCACATTAGGATTCAATTTCATTAAGAACGTATCAATACAAAAAAAATAGGGTAACTTCTTTTCCTTTTTTTTTTTTACTGGCCTGGTCAGTAAGGTAAGGTCATGAAATATTTCTACTTATTTATTTTATCTCCTATTTTGCACATAATGGATTTACCTGGACCAATACATGATATTTTTTTAGTATTTCTGGGATCAGGTCTTATATTAGGCGGTCTGGGAGTGGTATTACTTACCAATCCAGTTTATTCTGCCTTTTCATTGGGATTGGTTCTTGTTTGTATATCCTTATTCCATATTCCATCGAACTCCTATTTTGTAGCTGCTGCACAGCTCCTTATTTACGTTGGAGCCATAAATGTCTTAATCGTATTTGCTGTGATGTTCATGAATGGTTCAGAATATTACAATTATTTCCACCTTTGGACCGTCGGAGACGGGGTCACTTCACTGATTTGTACAAGTATTCTTTTTTCTCTAATTAAGACTATCCTAGATACGTCATGGTACGGGATTATTTGGACTACAAGATCAAACCAGATCATAGAGCAAGACCTGATAAGTAACGTTCAACAGATTGGGATTCATTTATCAACAGATTTTTATCTTCCATTTGAACTCATTTCTATAATTCTTTTAGTTGCTTTGGTAGGTGCAATTGCTATGGCTCGTCAGGAATAAATACTTAGGATTAGAAATCCAAAATCAAATAAATGAAAATAAAGAAACAAGAAATAAGGTCTTGTTCTGTGTTATCACATCTATTTTCCTTCAATTCTACTTTCATATTGTTGATATATTGATTGAATTGAAAAGTTTGTTTTTAGTTCGACCCATTCCCAATACCTTCCTTTGTCCCGTACTTCTTATATTCTAGTCAACCGAATCCGTTAAATTCTTTTTAAATTCTTTGTTGTTCATATTGAAATGAATCGAGATTTATGAGGAGTTGGTCAATGATGCTCGAGCATGTACTTGTTTTGAGTGCCTATTTATTTTCTATCGGTATCTATGGCTTGATCACAAGCCGAAACATGGTTAGAGCACTTATGTGTCTTGAGCTTATACTGAATGCTGTTAATATAAATCTCGTAACATTTTCTGATTTATTTGATAGTCGCCAATTAAAAGGAGACATTTTCTCAATCTTCGTTATAGCGATTGCAGCCGCTGAAGCAGCTATTGGGCCAGCTATTGTTTCGTCCATCTATCGTAACAGAAAATCAACTCGTATCAATCAATCTAATTTGTTGAATAAATAGTCGTAATCATATAAATAAAGACATATAGTTATAGTATAGAATATTCACCAAACATGGTTATATGATATGAGTCGTACACATTTTGCTAATTCTAATTGGTTTGGTGAAACGTAAGAAATCAAAGTATCTTGGCCCTTTCTCATGAACAGATCCAGAAAGAAATTGATTACAAAAAATTCTGGTAACCCACTGATTCGTCTGGTGTCTACAATATACGATTCATTTACTACTGATTCTACCGGATTGAAAATTTATGACATTCAAAAAATTTATAGATCCAATGTCACATTCAGTCAAAATTTATGATACATGTATAGGGTGTACTCAATGTGTACGAGCCTGCCCCACAGATGTATTGGAAATGATACCTTGGGACGGATGTAAAGCTAAGCAAATTGCTCCTGCTCCAAGAACGGAGGACTGTGTAGGTTGTAAGAGATGTGAATCTGCTTGTCCAACAGATTTCTTGAGTGTACGAGTTTATTTATGGTATGAGACAACTCGCAGCATGGGTCTAGCTTATTGACACGTCCCAGAAAACTCCTCTTGAATCCATTTGATTTCTCTTTACCGACAAAAACCCGTACTCGATAAAAGAGATTATTCCGAGCACGGGTTTTTCTGGTCAAAGTGTATCTTGTCTTTACCACGAGTCATTTTCCTTGGTTAACAATAATTGTTGTTTTGCCGATATCCGCGGGTTCTTCAATTGGATTTCTTCCTTATAGAGGAAATAAGGCGGTTAGATGGTATACTATATGCATATGCATATTGGAACTCCTTCTAACAACCTATGCATTCTGTTATCATTTCCAATTGGACGATCCATTAATCCAATTGGAGGAGGATTATAATTGGATAAATCTTTTTGATTTTAACTGGAGACTGGGGATCGATGGACTTTCGATAGGCCCTGTTTTATTGACGGGATTCATCACTACTTTAGCTACTTTAGCGGCTTGGCCAGTTACTCGAGATTCGCGATTGTTCCATTTTCTGATGTTAGCAATGTACAGTGGTCAAATAGGATCATTTTCGTCTCGAGACCTCTTACTTTTTTTCATGATGTGGGAGTTAGAATTAATTCCTATTTACCTACTTCTATCCTTGTGGGGGGGGAAGAAACGTCTGTACTCAGCTACAAAGTTTATTTTGTACACTGCAGGGGGTTCTATTTTTCTCTTAATGGGAGTTTCGGGTATGGGTTTATATAGTTCCAATGAACCAACATTCAATTTTGAAACATTAACTAATCAATCGTATCCCGTGGCATTAGAAATAATATTTTATATTGGCTTCTTTATTGCTTATGCCGCCAAATCACCGATTATACCCCTCCATACATGGTTACCAGATACCCATGGAGAAGCACATTACAGTACATGTATGCTTCTAGCTGGAATCTTATTAAAAATGGGAGCATATGGATTGGTTCGAATCAATATGGAATTATTACCCCACGCCCATTCTATATTTTCTCCCTGGTTGATGATAATAGGAGCTATTCAAATAATCTATGCAGCTTCAACTTCTCCCGGTCAGCGCAATTTAAAAAAGAGAATTGCCTATTCCTCCGTATCTCATATGGGTTTCATAATCATAGGAATTGGTTCCATAACCGATACAGGACTCAATGGGTCTATTTTACAAATAATCTCTCATGGATTTATTGGTGCTGCACTTTTTTTCCTGGCAGGAACGACTTACGATAGAATACGTCTTGTTTATCTTGACGAAATGGGTGGAATAGCCATACTAATGCCAAAAATGTTTATGATGTTCAGTAGCTTCTCGATGGCTTCTCTTGCATTGCCCGGAATGAGTGGTTTTGTTGCAGAATCGGTAGTATTTTTGGGAATAATTACCAGCCCGAAATACTTTTTAATCCCAAAAATACTAATTACTTTTGTAATGGCAATTGGAATGATATTAACTCCTATTTATTCATTATCTATGTCACGCCAGATCTTCTATGGATACAAGCTATTCAATGTTTCAAACTCTTATTTTGTGGATTCTGGACCACGAGAACTATTTATTTTGATCTGTATCCTTTTACCCGTAATAGGTATTGGTATTTATCCCGATTTCGTTCTCTCACTATCAGTTGACAAGGTAGAAGCTATTCTATCTAGTTACTTTCATAGATAGCTTTCATGGATAAGGACAAGGCCGAAAATCCTGCGATTTACCCAAAAATACTTCTCTGCACAATGGAAAAAGAGAAAAGAAGTGTTCTTTTTCCTTATCTCAAGTCAAAAATTAAATTAAGTGAATTGAAATTGTAATCAGATACATATGGATTTTTTGAGAACCATTTGAATTACTACTTGATTCGAATGATTCTCAAAAAATAGCACAAACTTTTCCTTATATATGGGACGATGCTTCTTGGTATTCTTCAGTTCATTTCTTTATCTTTACTTTAAACTTTAATTAGATGTTTCATGTGAATGAACCATAACTATGTAATCCTATTCCTAATAGATTGACTCCGAAATAGCAGATCCAAATTATAAGAAATCCCATAGAAGCCACAATTGCCGAATTCATACCTTGTAAACTTTTATTTGTTCTAGTATGTGAATAAATCGCGGATATAGTCCAAGTAATAAATGCCCAAGTTTCCTTGGGGTCCCAATTCCAATAAGATCCCCATGCCTCATTAGCCCATACTGCTCCCGAAAGAATACCTATAGTTGAAAAGGTAAACCCTAGGCCAATGACACGATAACTCCAATGATCCAATCGCTGAGTCAATTGATACCTGTGATAATTTCTAAATAAAAGAAAAGAAGTGTTTTTCAAAAGACTTCTTTTTTCATTCAAGTATTTGATCTCACCAAACGAAAATGGCCAGATTAATAAATGATTTGTAAAACCAATCATATCTATGTTTTTTCTAAATGTAATCACTAGAAGAGCTATTGATAATAATGATCCACATAAAAGAGCTGCGTAGCTCAATAACATCATACTTACGTGCATCATTAACCAATGGGATTGTAGAGCAGGTACTAATATTGCGGATTGATGTATTTCAGTTGAAAGCCCCGAAGTGGCAAAGCTTTGGGTACAAATAGCACTTGGTGCGGTTATTGTGCTGAAATGATTCTTATGGTTCTTAAAATATGGAACCATAAGAATAAGAGAGAAACTCCACGAAAGGAACATTAATGATTCATATAAATCATTTAAGGGGAAATGCCCTGAATAAATCCAACGAGTAACCAATAATCCTGTTATACAGAAAAACGTAGCTATCATGCCTTTTTCTGACGAGTCACATAGTCCTACGATTTCGTGGACTAATAAAGTCATCAAATGGGCCGTAATGACGATTGCAATGATTGAAAAAGAGATGTGAGTTAATATATGTTCTAAAGTCACAAATATCATAAAAAAAAAAATCATTAAAAAAAAAAAAGGGGGGGGGGTCCTTCCATTATGGAATGGAAATCAGGAATTCAATTTCTTATAGGATCCCCTGTACCACTTTTAGGAGATGCCGCCACTCGGATTCGAACCGAGATGCTCTAGCACTGCTTCCTAAGAGCAGCGTGTCTACCAATTTCACCATGGCGGCTTGCTCGAAATAATAATAGCCTATCCATAGGAAAGCGTCGAGATTGAAGGATTTAATCCAATCCATTTTTAGGAAAAATTCCAATCAATAAAGAAAAGAGTCGTTCAAATATTCATTTGAACGTTCAATAATCCTTAGTATGGCGCTATAGTGTCAGTATTAAAAATACACTTTTGCGTAGTAGTATATGTTCTCCTGGAACAGTTGGAACTAGATAGTTATGTCTTTAGTTGAGGGATAGAAGTCAGAATTGTCCTTTTTTTTTGATGATTCATTTATCTGATTCCACGGATCCCAAATCCAAATTTGAGTAATGAAGAAAACAAATAGGATTTTTTATGTATCAAATTATGTATCAAAATGGAATCACTAATCCAAGTCCAAGAGGCTTTTGTAAATCTTTGGATAAAATAGCTTGGTATCAATGATTGTGATACTCATTATGTACATAATTCGTCTTAGGATCTGCCCCATTTTTGGTTATTGGGCATATAAAAACTGAATTTCCATTTTGATCAGAACCCTACTCATAATAACAAAATGTTGATTGATCCTCCGGTCCAATCAAAACAGAGGATTCATTTTTGATCACAGAAGATTCACTCATTCGTCGTACATAAATATAGATAGAAATGGGATCCAGGAACGTTTATTAATACAAATTAGGTCGAAACAATAGGGAGTATATGTAGTGAGTGATAGAGTTACAAACTCTTAAAAATATCTGAATTTCTAAAATATAAAAAATAATAATGATAAGGTATCATATAAAGTAAGAATTTTATTGAAAAGTTGAAAGTATAAAGATAAAGAAAGTATCTAGTGGATTTTCCTTCACTCCTCGTAGACAGTGTTCCTTATCGAGTTATAATCCAAATACATTCAATCAAATGTCATTCAACTGACCAAGCATGGAAAACAATTTGATCCGATGTGTGGAAGTTTAATTTGAAATTCAAAAATGGGGAGAGGGATTGGTATCAGGAACTACTAAAGAGTCTTTCATTAATGAAAATAGAAAAATAAATGAATTTCAATGATCCATTGATTTTTATTACATATCTGATATCTGTATGGGACAAAAAGAATAAAATGAAAATAAAAAAGGAGTTCTAACATCGTTCATACTTGTTGCAGATATTCCAAAAATATACATAAAAATATACATGATATATAACTATTGGGATACATAATCCAATTCCAATTTCCAAAAACAAAAATCGGATTTTTGTTTTTGGCATTGTTATTGTAAAAAGTGAATCGATGGGAAAAACGACAATTCCCATCTCGCGAATAAAAAAAAAATGTACTTACTATAGTGAAACCTTGTATCTTGTGTCTAACCACTTCATTTTTCTTTTTTGTTTTTCAAACAAAAAAGAAAAAAAAAAAAAGAAAAAATAGTACCGTTTTTTGGAACCAGTAGACAGAAGAATTCTTATTCTACATATCATAACAGGTAGTTATATCTGATATTAATAAGTTCAGAATATTAGTATTAGTTGATGTGATTCATCTTATAAATTATAAATCATCCAATGATTCTAAGGGTTTATTATTTGTTTGTCGCACGAAAAAAACTTTTTGAATGCCCGGTAGAAACAGATTTAGCTAAAGAAAAAGCTTTTACTGCGGTCCAATATCCCTTTCTCCCCCAAATATTTCTACGAATACGCTTTTTTGACATAGAAGTACGTTTCTTTGGAACCGCCATTCAAAAATAAAGGAGATTACTCATTTTTATAGTTGGATGTGAAAGACATGTATTGTTCAAAATGGACCGTTCTTTCTATTCATTATCCATATCTATACTTATTCCATAGATGAGACTTCTTTCATAACATAAAAAACTATACGCGCGCATTTCATATTTCATATAGTTTCATTTTCATATAGTATGACTAGGAATAAAAAAGAGAAAATGATGTGAGTCTCTAAATATAACTCTCACAGAAAAGAAATAAAATGAATCTTTTTTTTTTTTCGCATCTATGCTAGATACAATGTTTGAAGAAAGAATAATCCGTACTCATTCGTATCCCTAATATCGTCATTTTCATCTATGGAATCCACTTTAATATTTTTATAAAAAAAAAATATTAATCGAATCGGTTCCTATTGGTTCCCATTGATAAGACTGAATAAAGGGTTCCAATTCCTATTTGAGTCTATTTATATAGTTCCATGGTACATTTAAATTATTGAGTTTAATAAATCGAAAAACTGAAGAACCATTATCTAATCTCAAGAAAACAATAACGTAACATTTTTCCATCAATTGATCAAGCTAAAGCATCTAAAGCATAGGGTGTCACTAATTTCAATTGAAACGGGACTAGTCGCCAATCTGTTAAATGATACATTACTTTATAATTTAATTTTTTTTTTTAAGAAAATAAAGGTAATTTTCGTTTTTAGTTCTATGGGAAATGACGAGCATCATAGAATTTCCCATAAGATGAGTCTATTGAAAGCCAATAAATCAGTTCTACTTAGTTAATGACTCCGAATAAAATAACTAAAATAACTAGGTCTTATTTGATTGGGTCGAGTTATTGATGGGTCTCATGATCCATATCAGAATCAAGGACTTTTTTTTAGTGTAGTTTTTTCCTTACTATGAAAGATATAAATATCCTTACTTAATAGTGTAGTGGGATAAAATTCCATATTCTGTATCTTAAATCTTAATGAGTACCTTAGGTAATAACTAGTTGGTAACCATTAACTAATGACTTGGTCATATCATCTGACCAATTCAAACTTTTTGGTTTGAATTGGAGAAATACGTGGGAAAGCATAATTTATAATAATTATAAATTATAAATATTATTTCCTATTTAATAAATATTATATTGCATTTTTGTTCTTTCATATCATTATTTTTTTTTTTTTTTTATTGCTCCTTCAAAAAGAGATAATAGCTGGTGAATCGGAAACAATTGACAAGAATAATAAATAAAAAAAAAAAAAAATTGATTTTATCATGGAACGTACATATGACTATGCATGGATCATACCTTTCATTCCACTTACAGTTCCTATGTCAATAGGATTGGGACTCCTGCTTGTTCCGACGGCAACAAAAAGCATTCTTCGTATGTGGACTTTTTTTAGTGTTTCATTGCTAAGTATAGTTATGGTTTTTTCTGCCGATCTGTCTATTCAGCAAATAAATTGCAGTTTCATCTATCAATATCTATGGTCTTGGACTATCAATAGTGATTTTTCCTTAGAGTTGGGCTGCTTGATCGACCCACTTACTTCTATTATGTTAATACTAATCACTACTGTTGGAATCATGGTTCTTATCTATAGTGACAATTATATGTCTCATGATCAGGGATATTTGAGATTTTTTGCTTCTATGAGTTTTTCCAATACTTCCATGTTGGGATTAGTTACTAGTTCTAATTTGATACAAATCTATATTTTTTGGGAACTGGTGGGAATGTGTTCGTATCTATTAATAGGTTTTTGGTTCACCCGACCAATTGCAGCAAATGCTTGTCAAAAAGCATTTGTAACTAATCGTGTAGGAGATTTTGGTTTATTATTAGGAATCTTAGGTCTTTATTGGATAACAGGTAGTTTCGAATTTCGGGATTTGTTCAAAATATTCAATAACTTGATTCATAATAATGGAGTCAATTCTTTATTTGTTACTTTTTGTGCCTCCCTATTATTTCTCGGTGCAGTTGCTAAATCCGCACAATTTCCCCTTCATATATGGTTACCCGATGCTATGGAGGGACCCACTCCTATTTCGGCTCTTATACATGCTGCTACTATGGTAGCGGCGGGCATTTTTCTTGTAGCTCGGCTTCTTCCTCTTTTCACAGTTATACCTTATATAATGAATCTCATTTCTTTGATAGGTGTAATAACGTTACTATTAGGAGCTACTTTCGCTCTTGTTCAAAGAGACATTAAGAGAAGTTTAGCTTATTCTACGATGTCTCAATTGGGTTATATTATGTTAGCTCCAGGTATAGGTTCCTATCGAGCTGCTTCATTCCATTTAATCACTCATGCCTATTCAAAAGCATTATTGTTTTTAGGATCCGGATCCATTATTCATTCAATGGAACCCATTGTTGGATATTCTCCAGACAAAAGCCAGAACATGATTCTTATGGGGGGTTTAACCAAATATCTTCCAATTACAAAAATTACGTTTTTGTTAGGTACACTTTCTCTTTGTGGTATTCCCCCCCTTGCTTGTTTTTGGTCCAAAGACGAAATTCTTAATGATAGTTGGTTGTATTCACCTATTTTCGCGATAATAGCTTGTTTCACAACAGGATTAACTGCATTTTATATGTTTCGTATGTATTTACTTACTTTTGAAGAACATTTACGCGTTCATTTTCAAAAATACAGCGGCGCCACAAACAGCTCTTTCTATTCAATATCGATATGGGGGAAAGAGGCATCCCAATTACTTAATAGTGGTTTGCTGTTATCAACAATGAATAACAATGAAAAGGTTTCCTTTTTTTTGAATAAGACATATGAAATTGATGAGAATGTAAGAAACATGATGCGATCCTTTAGTACTAGTACTCATTTTGTTAAAAAAAAAACTCCCATGTATCCCCATGAATCGGACAATACAATGCTACTGCCTCTGCTTGTATTGGTTATATTTACTTTGTTCGTTGGATTCATAGGGGTTCGTTTCGATCAAGGAGTAATGGATTTAGATATATTGTCGAAATGGTTAACTCCATCAATAAATTTTTTACACCAAAATTTGAATGATCCCTGGGATTGGTATGAATTTGCGACAAATGCCATTTTTTCAGTCAGTATAGCCTGTTTCGGAATATGGATAGCGTCTCTTTTATATGGGTCTGTTTATTCATCATTCCAAAATTTGGACTTAATGAATTCATTTGTGAAAATAGATTCTAAGAGAATTTTATTGGAACCAATAATAAATGTGATGTACAATTGGTCATATAATCGTGGTTACATAGACGTTTATTATGCAACAGTATTCACTAGGGGTATAAGAGGATTAGCCAAACTAACTCATTCTTTTGATAGACGAGTAATTGATGGAATCACGAATGGGTTTGGCATTGCCAGTTTCTTTGTCGGAGAGGGAGTCAAATATGTAGGGGGGGGGCGAATCTCTTCTTACCTATTCTTGTATTTATCTTATGTATCAATATTTTTAGTAATTTCTTATTTTTGTTTTGGAATCTGTAATAGTATTTTATTTTTTTAATTGAAAAATGAGATTATT